TCTATGATGTGCTTAAACAAAAATGCATGGATAAATACAAACACAAATATGACATATCATGATACATATAAGCGTGGAGGGTTATGGTTATGGGACAAAAAATAAATCCACTTGGTTTCAGGCTTGGTACAACCCAAAGTCATCATTCTATTTGGTTTGCACAACCAAAAAATTATTCTGAGGGTATACAAGAAGATAAAAAAATACGAGACTGTATAAAGAATTATGTACAAAAAAATATGAAAATGTATTCCAGCGTCGAGGGAATTGCACGTATAGAGATTCAAAAAAGAATCGATCTAATTCAAGTCATAATCCATATGGGATTTCCAAAATTATTAATTGAGGATAAATCCACAAGGATCGAAGAATTACAGATGAATGTACAAAAAAAACTTAATTGTGTCAACCGAAAACTCAACATTGCTATTAAAAGAATTCCAAATCCTTACGGACACCCTAATATTCTTGCAGAATTTATAGCTGGACAATTAAAGAATAGAGTTTCATTTAGAAAAGCAATGAAAAAGGCTATTGAATTAACTGAGCAGACAGATACAAAAGGAATTCAAGTGCAAATTGCAGGTCGTATCGACGGAAAAGAAATCGCCCGTGTGGAATGGATTCGAGAAGGTAGAGTTCCTCTACAAACTATTGGAGCTAAAATTGATTATTGTTCCTATACAGTTCGAACTATATATGGAGTATTAGGAATCAAAATTTGGATATTTATAGACGAAAAATAAAATAATAAGAATAAGACGTTGTTGTTCTTTACGGTCTATTATTCAATAAAACCAAAAATGACAAAGTCTTTCATTTCGTTTATGTTCAATCAAAAAAAAAATGAGCAGTTATAAATTCTATAAGGTTGAATAAAAATTTGATTGATCATTTGATATAATTGCTATGCTTAGTGTGTGACTCGTTGGTTTTTTTTAGGGTTAATATTAAAAAAAAAAAAAAATGAAATGACCAGACCCCATAGTCTGACCTAATAACTATAGCACTAATAACCAACTCATCGCTTCGCATTATCTGGACTCAAAGGATCAGTCAAGATATGATATATTGGTCATATCATTTAGCAACTGAACTACTTTTTTACATAAACAAAAGAAAACCCAATCTGATTATGAGTATAAGTTGTGAAGAAAAATATAAAAAAAGTATGCGGATAAATGAAAGGCTGAAAGAAAGAGAGCAAAAGAACTAACACTGAACAAATATATAATTCCAATATGTAAGGTCTATGAGGCATCTCGTAAAAGCGTACAAAGCAACGTAATAAAGCATCAATACCGATTCAATTCATCCATAATTAGATGAATATCTGTTCATCGAACAAAAAATTAAGAGCTTTGAGTCAATACAGACTAAGAAGATTGACTCAGGAACAAATTAAGACATTTTATTATGGGCTCCGTTGTATAATTCAGACCTAAGCATTAATCGAGAAGCGGTGGGAACGACGGAACCCATGAATGCAGAGGATTCGATTTAAAACGTAAGTAATTCATTGGGTGGGATGGCGGAACAAACCAGAGACCACTTTATTTCTTTTTATTCTGAATCTAAGAGGCTATAAGCTAGCCCAACAAGAGATGTTGAAAGAGTAAATATTCGCCCGCGAAAGTTTTTTATTTTCTTAGTTTCTTAGATTGCTAAATTTTTAGCAATACAATATGAGAAAAAAAAAAAAAAAATAAAGATTCATTATAACGTTATAACAAAAACAACATTGGACATTATTCAGAAATAGAATCCATGTTTAATTATGTATACCCGATATATAGCCAAACAAGATATACAATCTTCTACTAAATAATAAATTATATGAAATCTAAAAGAATTACACGATTCTATTACTCATTAACTACATGTATGTATATCTTAAGAAAATATTTTATTAATCATTTTTCGCGAGGAGCCGGATGATAAGAAATTCTCATGTCCGGTTCTGTAGTAGAGATGTAATTTATAAATAATCATCAACTATAACCCCAAAAGAACCAGATTCCGTAAACAACATAGAGGAAGAATGAAAGGAATATCTTCGCGAGGAAATCGTATTTGTTTCGGTCGATATGCTCTTCAAGCACTTGAACCCGCTTGGATTACATCTAGACAAATAGAAGCAGGTCGACGCGCAATGACACGAAATGTACGCCGTGGTGGTAAAATATGGGTACGTATATTTCCAGATAAACCAGTTACAGTAAGACCGACAGAAACACGGATGGGTTCGGGTAAAGGATCTCCTGAATATTGGGTAGCTGTGGTTAAACCAGGTAGAATACTTTATGAAATGAGTGGAGTAGCCGAAACTATAGCCAGAAAGGCTATTTCAATAGCGGCATCAAAAATGCCTATAAAAACTCAATTCATTATTTCAGGATAAGAATCTAGAACCAAAGGAAAGAAGTCTTAGGAATAAAAACGCATGTTTCTTTTTTTTTTGACAAACAATATCTCTTTTTTTTTTCGTCGTCCTTTGTTGCATCGAAAGAACAGAGTAAAAAAATGATTCAACCCCAGACCCATTTGAATGTAGCAGATAACAGCGGGGCCCGAGAATTGATGTGTATTCGAATCATAGGAGCAAGTAATCGCCGATATGCTCATATTGGTGACGTTATTGTCGCTGTGATCAAGGAAGCAGTACCAAATACACCTCTAGAAAGATCAGAAGTGATCAGAGCTGTAATTGTCCGTACTTGTAAAGAACTCAAACGTGACAACGGTATGATAATACGATATGATGACAATGCTGCAGTTGTGATTGATCAAGAAGGAAATCCAAAAGGAACTAGAATTTTTGGTGCAATCGCTCGGGAATTGAGACAGTTAAATTTCACTAAAATAGTTTCATTAGCTCCTGAGGTATTATAAAACCTCAATTATAGTTATATTATTTCAATATTATAGTATTTAAATCACATAGATTAAGTAGTAGATTGTATCTCACGCATATACCTTTAATAATTAAAAAAAAAAAGAAAGAGCATGTTGATTATATCAAAATTCGGGGACAACAATAATTTTAGTTTACCATGGGTAGAGATACTATTGCTGACATAATAACCTCTATACGAAATGCTGACATGAATAGAAAAGGAACGGTTCGAATAGCATCTACTAGCATCACCGAAAACATTGTTAAAATACTTTTAAGAGAAGGTTTTATTGAGAACATAAGGAAACATCGGGAAGGGAACAAATATTTTTTGGTTTTAACCCTACGACATAGAAGGAATAGAAAAGGCCCATATAGAACTATTCTAAATTTAAAACGGATCAGTCGACCTGGTTTACGAATATATTCTAACTCTCAAAAAATTCCTAGAATTTTAGGCGGGATGGGGATTGTAATTCTTTCTACTTCTAAGGGTATAATGACAGACCGAGAGGCCCGACTAGAAGGAATTGGTGGCGAACTTTTGTGTTGTATATGGTAATTCGGATGATACCCAATTGGATCTGTAACTTCCCCCCAAACAAAGGCGGGTTGTCTAAAATCACTCCTCCTCTTCTGCTCCGCATTATTTGATACTTTCAAGAGAGTTATACCTAAAATTACCGAAAATTAAGGAACCAGAAAACGATTCATGAGGTTTAATTACTGAATCAACCCCATCGTATGCCCCGAATTCGTTTAGATAATGAAGATATGACTAGAGGTTAGGTTATGTTTCAGGAAGGATCCGATGTAGTTGTTTTTTATACATATCCTACCGCAGATAGAGTAAAAATTGAAGTAATTCAATGCAACTAGTGTGGGCGTATAAAAATCTGTAACAAGGATTCCAATGATTAGACGATTTTTTAAACTTCAATATTCCTTTCAGGGATACAATTCCAATCCAGCTTAAAAAAGTTCAAGAAATTCATTTTCTTCCAATAAGTAGATTCGAAATAAAGGAATAACACCTATGAAAATTAGGGCTTCTGTTCGTAAAATTTGTGAAAAATGTCGATTAATACGTAGGAGGAGACGAATTATCGTAATTTGTTCGAACCCAAGACATAAACAAAGACAAGGATAATTCTTCTATTCTAAAAGAGACTCCGATATTAAATAAAGAGCAATGAACAAATAACAATATAAGATCTGTTTTGACATGAAATGGATATATCCATATATCTCTGACTTATCTTTTTTATAAAAAAATTAAAATATGGCAAAACTTATACCAAAAATGGGTTCACGTAGGAATGGGCGCAGTGGTTCACGTAAAAGTACACGTAGAATCCCAAAAGGAGTTATTCATGTTCAAGCAAGTTTCAACAATACCATTGTTACTGTTACAGATGTACGTGGTCGGGTGATTTCTTGGTCCTCCGCTGGCACTTGTGGCTTTAGGGGTACAAGAAGGGGAACACCCTTTGCTGCTCAAACGGCAGCAGGAAATGCTATTCGAGCGGTAGTAGATCAAGGTATGCAACGAGCAGAAGTTATGATAAAGGGTCCTGGTCTCGGAAGAGATGCAGCATTACGGGCTATTCGTAGAAGTGGTATAATATTAAGTTTCGTACGGGATGTAACGCCTATGCCCCATAATGGCTGTAGACCCCCTAAAAAAAGACGTGTATAAAAATGAACACTAAAGGTATTTCAAGAGAAATAAATGATTCACTAATCTGATCAAATAAAATAATATTACTATGGTTCTAGAAAAAGTAAAAGTCTCTACTCGTACACTACAATGGAAGTGTGTTGAATCACGAATAGATAGTAAGCGTCTTTATTATGGACGTTTTATTCTGTCTCCACTTATGAAAGGACAAGCCGATACAATAGGCATTGCAATGCGAAGAGCTTTGCTTGGCGAGATAGAAGGAACATGTATTACACGCGCAAAATCTGAGAAAATACCACATGAATATTCTACCATAGTAGGTATTCAAGAATCCGTACATGAAATCTTAATGAATTTGAAAGAAATTGTATTGAGAAGTAACCTGTATGGACCTCGTAACGCATTTATTTGTGCTAAAGG